ATTTTTAAAAAAAACGGAAAAGTCCTTCATCTCAATTGATGAATTATCTTCTGAGTGCGGACACATTTTAAATTTTGAAAAATGTCCTTTATTGACAGAAGCAAAAATAATTGATTCAGAAAGTCAAGCAAAATCTTTGCAATTTGTATTCGATGTAATTACAAAAGATCAAAAAACAAAGAAAAAGAAAGATATTGGAATTAAAATAGAAGAAGTCAGTAAAAAGGTGTCTAGATGGTCATACAAATTAACCGAGGATTTGTTGGAAGAAGAGGAAAAAGAAAATGAAGAAGAATTAGAAGAAGAAGAGCATGAGATTCATTCAAGAAGAGCCAAACGTGTTGTAATTTATAACGATAATGATCAAAATACCAATTCTATTTCTAGTACTAAGAATGCTAGTAACAATGAGAAAAATGATAATAAAACGGAAGAGGAAGAGGAAGAGGAAGAGGAAGAGGAAGAGGTAGCTCTGATACGTTACTCCCAACAATCGTGTTTTCGTCGCAATCTAATCAAAGGATCCATGCGCGCTCAAAGACGTAAAACAGTTATTTGGGACCTCTTTCAAGTAAATGCGCATTCCCCACTTTTTTTGGACCGTATAGACAAAACATCTTTTTTTTATTCTTTTCATATTAATGAAATGAAGAATCTTATTTTGAGGAATTGGATGGGTAGAGAACGAGAATCTGAATTTAAAATTTTAGATTCCCATTTTGAAAATGAAGAGACAAAAGAAGAAAAGGATAAAAAAGAACGTATAGAAATATCAGAAGCTTGGGATACCTTTGTATTTATTCAAGCAATAAGAGGTTTAATGTTAGTAATCCAATCTTTTTTTAGAAAATACATTATATTGCCTTCATTTATAATAGCTAAAAATATTTTACGTATGTTATTATTTCAATTCCCCGAGTGGTACGAGGATTTGAAGGAATGGAATAGAGAAATGCATATTAAATGCACCTATAATGGTGTTCAATTATCAGAAACAGAATTTCCCCAAGATTGGTTAACAGACGGCATTCAGATAAAGATTCTATATCCTTTCTGTCTAAAACCTTGGCGAAAAGCTAAGGTACGATCTCATCATAGAGATCGAGGAGATTCAAAATATAAAAACAAAAATTTTTGTTTTTTAACAGTCTGGGGAATGGAAGCAGAACTTCCCTTTGGTTCTCCCCGAAAACGACCTTCTTTTTTTGAACCTATTTATAAAGAACTCAAAAAAAGAAATAGAAGGGTAAAAAATAAGATTTTACAAGTTATAAACTTTTTGAAGGAAAGAATAAAATCCTTTATATTTATAAAAGTTAGAAAAGAAAAAACAAAATGGGTCACTAAAATATTTATAGTTATCAAACTCATAATGAAAAAATTGGAAAAAATAAATCCAATTTTTTTATTTGAGTTGAGGAAAGAAAAAGTATATGAAATGAAGGAAAACGAAAAAGATTTACAAAAAAATAAAAAGATTCTTCGCGAATCATCTGTTCGAATTCGACCAAAAAATTGGTTAAATTATTCACTAATAGAAAGAAGAATGAAAGATCTTTCTGATAAGACAATAAAAATCAGGAATCAAATAGAACGAAACGAAAAAGAAAAAAAAAAAGATATAGTTCTAATTTATGATAATAAAAGGCCGGAATCTTTGAAAATCTTAAAAAGGAAAAATATCCGATTAATGCGTAAATCGCACTACTTTATAAAATCATTCATTGAAAAAATATACATAGATATTTTACTATGTACCATTAGCATTCCTAAGATCAATGCACAACTTTTCTTTAAATCAAAAAAAAATATCTTTAATAAATCCATTTACAACAATAAAAGAAATAAAGAACAAGAAGGAATTGATGAAACAAATCAAAATACAATGAAGTTTCATTTTGGTTTGACTATAAAAAAGTTGTTTTCAAATACTTATAGTACTGAGAATAGGAATCCAAATTCCGATACTTATTGGAACTTATCTTCCCTATCTCAAGCATATGTATTTTACAAATTATCACAAACCCAATTACTTAATAAGGATCGCTTGAGACCTGTATTTCAATATAAAGGAAACTCTCCTTTTTTTAAGGAAAAATTAAAAGACTCTTGTATGATAATGATACACGGAATATTTGATTCCAAATCAAGACATAATAAAATTCATTCGTATGTAATGAACGAATGGAAAAACTGGTTAAAAGGTCATTATCAATACGATCCATCTCAAAAAAAATGGTCTCGATTAGTAACTAAAGAATGGCGAAATAGAATCAATCAACGCTGTATGATTCAAAACCAAAACAAGGAATCAATCCAATTGGATTTATATCAAAAATACCAATTCATTCATTCCATGAAAAAAAATAACTATGCAGCGGATTCTTTTATGAGTCAAAAAGAAAAATGGAAAAAAAATCACAGATATGATCTTTTATCATCTAAATACATAAGTCCTCCTAATTCATATATTTCTGGATCAACATTAGAATTTGAAATAAACGGGGATCGAGAAATTCCATATCATTTCAATACATCGAAACCCGAATCATTTTATGTATTAGTAAGTATACCTAGTAATAATTATCTAGAAAAAGGATATATTATTGATAGGAATATAAATTTGGATAGAAAATATTTTGATTGTAGAATTCCTCATTTTTGTTTTAGAAAGAATATTGAGATCTGGACCAATGCACATATTGGCATGACGATTCATAAAAATACTAAGACTGAAATTAAAAATTTTAAAAAAATGAAAAAAAAAGATCTTTTTTCTACTACGGTTCGTCAAGACATCAAACCATGCAATCAAAAAAGAAACTTTTTTGATTGCATGGGAATGCATCAAGAGGGGTTCTCTGATACTGCATCAAATCATAATACTATATCCAATCTCGAATCTTGGTTCTTCCCAGAATTTGTGCAACTTTTTAACATATATAAGATTCAACCTTGGATCATTCCAATCAAATCACTCTTTTTTCATTTTAATAAAAATGAAAAAATAAATATAAATACAAAGAAAAATCCTCATGAATCGTCTAATAAAAAAGATCTTGAATTAGTAAATTACAAGCAGGAAGAACAAGAACAACAGGATCAAGGAAATCTTATATCGAATCTACGAAAACAAAAGAATAAAAAAGCTGTTGAAGAAGATTACGCAAGATTAGACATAGAAATTAAAAAGGGTAGAAAAAAAAAAAAATCTCAATATAAGAGAAAAAAACAAAAACAAACGGAACTAGATTACTTTTTGAAAAAATATTTCCTTTTTCAATTAAGATGGGCTGATCCCTTGAATCAAAGAATAATGAACAATATTAGGGTATATTGTCTCCTACTTAGACTGATAAACCCAAAGGAAATTGCCATATCCTCGATTCAAAGAGGTGAAATAAATCTAGACGAAATGCTAATTCAAAAGGAGCTAGTTCTTACAGAATTGATAAGAAAGGGAATATTTATTATTGAACCAATTCGTCTATCTATAAGAAGGGACGGAAAATCTATTGTATATCAAACTATGGATATTTCATTGGTTGAGAAGAAGAAGCACCAAACAAATAGAAAATACGCAAAAAAAAGACATATTGAGAAAGAGGGGTTTGAAAAATCCATTCCACGATACAGCCACTTATTTTTTAGTGAAGACAAAAATCATTATGATTTCCTTATTCCTGAAAATATTCTATCTCCTAGGCATCGGAGAGAATTTAGAATTCGAATTTGTTTCAATTCACGGAATTGGAATGTTTTGGATAGAAATCCAAGATTTTGCAATGAAAAGAAAATAAAAAACTGTGGACAATTTTTGAATCAGAACAAGCATATTAACACCGATGCAAAAAATTTAATTAAATTCAAATTGTTTCTTTGGCCCAATTATCGATTAGAAGATTTAGCTTGTATGAATCGTTATTGGTTTGATACCAATAACAGCAGTCGTTTCAGTATGTCAAGAATACATATGTATTCACAATTCAGAATGAATTCAATTCAAATGCAAAATTAAAAAATTTTTATTTTTATATTTTTTTTTATATTTTATAGTGGATTTCCTACATATCGTGTGACATATTCTGTAGATGAAAGCCGAAATATATAGACTGTATAACATTAGAATTTCTAACACATGATGCTGATTTCATAGTGTATCCATTTTCACTAGGAGTAGCAGAATCTTTTTAGTTTAAGTAAAACGAAATCGTTCTATTTCGTGAATGCATATATTTATCAGACCCTTTTTATCCAATATCCAAATCCAATTTTCAATTGGATAAAATATACAAAACAAATAAACATAAATACATAAACAAAAAACAAATTAGTATATGAATAAATGAAATCCAATTTCGATTTATACTAGATGAAAATAACTGTCATAATAAATCTTATTATTTTTCCTGATCGGTAAAATTCACAGAAAATAAAAATTTTAATTTATTTTATGGTCAAAAATTCATTTATCTCAGTTATTCCACAAGAAGAAAAAGACGAAAATAGTGGGTCTGTTGAATTTCAAGTATTCCATTTCACCAGTAAGATACGGAGACTTACTTCACATTTAGAATTGCACAAAAGAGATTTTTTATCACAAAGGGGTCTGCGAATAATTCTGGGAAAACGTCAACGATTATTGACTTATTTGTCAAAGAAAAATAAAGTGCGTTATAAGAGATTAATGGATCAGTTAGATATTCGGGAACCAAAAACTCGTTAATTTAAATTAAATTTATTATTTGAGTTTATTATTATTTATTATTAGCCTTGTTATTTTTTTTTTTTTTTTTTTTTTAGAATTTACATTTTATATATGACTATATGAATATGAATAGGATTATTTAGAATTACTAGAATTATACTAAATTCAATTTAAATTAGGATAAATTAGGATATATATATATATGAAAAATGAAAATATAATGAAAATATAATATATTTAATATTAAGAAAATAAACATGATTCGTATGTACAACTCATATTTCATGGTTATTCAAACGTAAATCAAAGGATCTTGGCCCTTTCTCATAAACAGATTTTAAAATCTATTGATTCTAGAAATTTTTTAAAATCATTGATTCGTCTGGTATCTACAATAGAAAATATATGATTTCCATCATTTTCTAATTAAAATTTTATCAGATCGAAAATCTTTTGTGTTCAAAACTTAAATTTATAGACCCAATGTCGCATTCAGTAAAAATTTATGATACATGTATAGGGTGTACCCAATGTGTACGAGCTTGTCCCACGGATGTATTAGAAATGATACCTTGGGACGGATGTAAAGCTAAGCAAATTGCTTCCGCGCCAAGAACCGAGGATTGTGTAGGTTGTAAGAGATGTGAATCCGCTTGCCCAACGGATTTTTTGAGTGTCCGTGTTTATTTATGGCATGAAACAACTCGCAGCATGGGTCTTTCTTATTGATATGTAACAAAAAACTCCCCTTGAATCATTTGATTCCTCTTTACCGAGAAAGCTCCGTACTCGAGAAAAGAAAATATATTATTCTTCTCCCGAGCACGGAGTTTTCTGGTCAAAATTTATCTTGTCTTTATCACGAGTTATTTTCCTTCATAAAGGAAATAAGGCGTATAGGAGGGATACTATATGTATATGTATCCTGGAGCTCCCTCTAATGACCTATGTATTTTGTTCCAATTGGACGATCCATTAAACCAATTGAAGGAAGATTCTAAATGGATAAATATTTTTTTATTTTCACTGGAGACTGGGAATCGATGGACTTTCCATAGGACCCATTTTACTGACAGGATTTATCACTTGAACCAACAAACATTAGATTTCGAAAAATTAGCTAATCAATCATATCCCGCAGCATTGGAAATAATATTCCATTTTGGTTTTCTTATAGCTTATGCTGTCAAATCGCCGATGATACCCCTACATACATGATTACCAGATACCCACGGGGAAGCGCATTACAGTACATGTATGCTTCTAGCTGGAATCTTATTAAAGATGGGAACATATGGATTGATTCGGATCAATATGGAATTGTTAGCTCACGCTCATTCTAAATTCTCTCTCTGGTTGATCATAGTAGGAATAATACAAATCTTTTATGCAGCTTCAACATCTCTTGGTCAACGCAATTTTGAAAAGCATATTGCCTATTCTTACGTATCTCATATGGGTTTCATAATTATAGGAATTGGTTCTATAACTGGCATGGGACTCAATGGAGCCATTTTACAAATACTCTCTCATGGATTGATCGGTGCTGCACTTTTTTCTTAGCAGAAACGAGTTGGGATAGAATACGTTTTGTTTATCTCGACGAGATGGTGGGGAATATCTATCCCAATGGAAAAAATATTTATATTTACCATGTTTAGTAGTTTCTCGATGGCTTCTCTTGTATTACCAGGAATGAGTGGTTTTGTTGCAGAATTCTTAGTCTTTTTTGGAATAATTACTAACCAAAAATATCTTTTCATGCCAAAAATGTTAATTACTTTTGTAATAGCAATTGGAATGATATTAACTCCTATTTTTTTATTGTCTATGTTACGTCATATTTTCTATGAATACAAGCTATTCAATATACCAAACTATAAATTTTCATATTCTGGACCGCGAAAACTATTTCTTTCGATCTGTATCTTTCTACCTGTAATAGGAATTGAGATTTATCCTGATTTCGTTCTTCCGTTATCGGTTGACAAGGTACAAGTTATATTAGCTAATAATTTTGATTATTTTTATAGAAAATAGATACTAATTCTTTTTATAGCTTAGAAAATTCTAATTAATTAGAAGGAAAGTCTTATAATTCTTTGACTTTCATCTTTTCACGATTCTTCATTGTACAATGAAAAAAATGAAGAGTGAATTAGAATTGTAATGAAATACATCTAGAGTTTTTGAGAACCATTTGAATAATTCCTCCATTCAAACGGTTTTCAAAAACTCGCACAAATACTCATTGTCTATCAGACGATGTTTTTATGTGTTCTTCATGTAGTTTATTTTATTCAATTAGATATAAATGGGAATGAACCATAACTATGGAACCCGATTCCTAATAGATTGATCCCAAAATAGCATATCCAAATTAGGAGAAATCCTATAGAAGCCACAAATGCCGAATTTGTGCCTTGGTCTTGCAATTTTTTATTTGTTCTAATATGTAAATAGATTGCAAATATGGTCCAAGTAATAAATGCCCAAGTTTCCTTAGGATCCCAATTCCAATAAGAACCCCATGCTTCATTAGCCCATACTGCTCCAGAAAGAATGCCTATGGTTAAAAAGGTAAACCCTAAACTAATGACACGATAACTCCAATAATCCAAACGCTGAATTAATTGATATTTGTAAAAATTTAGAAATGAGAGAAAAGAAGTCTTTTTAAATACACTTTCTTTTTCGTTCAAATATTCTATCGTACCAACAAAGAAAAATGACTTCCTTAAGCTTATAAAATTCTTGTTCAAAAAAAAATCGATATTTTTTCTTTCTATTTTTTCTTTCTAATAATTTATACACCCAACTAATAATTTATACACCCAACATCTTAGTATCTTAGTATAATTAAATACTAACATTTTTCGTTGTCTTATCCTAATTGTGTTTTTTATATTTCTAAAAGTACAATTAATAGGAAAGAAAAAACCTTCTCACGAATTCAATCAAATTCAATATCAATAATATGAAGATTCAATAATCAATAAAAATATTATACAAAATATTCTTATATTATATAAATTCTATAATCAATAAAAATATTATACAAAATATTCTTATATTATATAAATTCTTATATTATATAATATTATATATAATTTTATTATATATTATATATAATTTATATATAATTTATATAATTAAATATAATTATAAAATTAAATATTAAATATAATTAATACAATTATAAATATAATTAATTAAATAAAATATATAATTTATAACTAAATATTAAATATAATTAAATAAAATATATAATAAATAATAAAAATATATAATAATTATATATATAATATGATTATGATATATAATTTATGATATATAATAATATATGTAATTTATAATTATAAATAATTATAAAACAATAATAAAATAAAAAAAGCTAGGTTTCTGTTATAGTTATAGTTTATAATACATAAATGGAAAAGTTTTTTATGAAAACTGAACTTACGAAAATACTAACTGAATATTCTTGATATTGAACTTGAACACTTCCATATGAATGGAAATGCATTTTGCTTCATTGTTTCCTAAATTCTATTGAATATAGACAATTCAACATGAATTTACTATTATTCTTTCAGGTAAGCCGCCATGGTGAAATTGGTAGACACGCTGCTCTTAGGAAGCAGTGCTAGAGCATCTCGGTTCGAGTCCGAGTGGCGGCATAAAATAATATAATTATATTATAATTATATATTAATATAATTATATATTATTATTTAATATAATTTATAATTATTTTTAATAATTATATTTTCCCTTAACATTAGATTGTATTTATGTAAGATTATAAAATTTATAGATATTTTATATATTTCCATTTATATTTATGTTTTATAGATTTAGGATTTCTTAATTTATTATAGTTCAATTATGGATCTCTTTATATTTTATATTTCTTTTTTATTGAATATTAAAGAATATTGATATTGAATTTGAATTCGTTTTTTTTTTATTTTTTTTTTTAAGTTATGCTCTTATATTATTGATATTGATGGAATCACTATAGGTAATGACTAATAAAGAGTAATCCATTTTGAACAATATATGTCTTTCACATACAACCATAAAAATGAGTCACCTATCTTTGAATGGCAGTTCCAAAAAAACGTACTTCTATGTCAAAAAAGCATATTCGTAGAAATCCTTGGAAAAAAAAAGGCTCTTTAGCGGCAGTAAAAGCTTTTTCTTTAGCTAAATCTGTTTTTACCGGACAGTCAAAAAGTTTTTTTTTGGGGACAAAAAAACGTTTTTAAAAATCTTAATTGATATGTCTTAAAGAACTTAAAATTTTCGATTTTTGACTTGGAAGACAAATAATTGACATTTACTAATGTATTATTAATGTATATTGATTGTATTTTTTTTTTTTATTTATTTATTTTAATCTCCAATTTCAATTATTTATTATTTAATAGGTACCCTTTTTTATGTTTATGATATTTGTGACCTTAGAACATATATTAACTCATATTTCCTTTTCGATCATCTCAATTGTGATTATGATTCATTTGATGAACTTATTAGTGTATGAAATAGAAGGATTGCGTAATTCGTCAGAAAAGGGGATAATAGCTACTTTTTTCTCTATAACAGGGTTTTTAGTTATTCGTTGGATTTCTTCAGGACATTTTCCCTTAAGTAATTTATATGAATCATTAATCTTCCTTTCGTGGAGTTTCTCCATTATTCATATGATTCCATATCTTGGGAATCATAAAAATTATTTAAGTACAATAACTGCACCAAGTGTCATTTTTACACAAGGTTTTGCCATTTCAGGTCTTTCAATTGAAATGCATCAATCCGCAATATTAGTACCTGCTCTACAATCTCACTGGTTAATGATGCATGTCAGTATGATGCTATTGAGCTATGCAGTTCTTTTATGCGGATCATTATTATCAGTTGCTCTTATAGTGATTACATTTCGAAAAAATATCGATTTTTTTTTGAACAAGAATTTTATAAGCTTAAGGAAGTCATTTTTCTTTGTTGGTACGATAGAATATTTGAACGAAAAAGAAAGTGTATTTAAAAAGACTTCTTTTCTCTCATTTCTAAATTTTTACAAATATCAATTAATTCAGCGTTTGGATTATTGGAGTTATCGTGTCATTAGTTTAGGGTTTACCTTTTTAACCATAGGCATTCTTTCTGGAGCAGTATGGGCTAATGAAGCATGGGGTTCTTATTGGAATTGGGATCCTAAGGAAACTTGGGCATTTATTACTTGGACCATATTTGCAATCTATTTACATATTAGAACAAATAAAAAATTGCAAGACCAAGGCACAAATTCGGCATTTGTGGCTTCTATAGGATTTCTCCTAATTTGGATATGCTATTTTGGGATCAATCTATTAGGAATCGGGTTCCATAGTTATGGTTCATTCCCATTTATATCTAATTGAATAAAATAAACTACATGAAGAACACATAAAAACATCGTCTGATAGACAATGAGTATTTGTGCGAGTTTTTGAAAACCGTTTGAATGGAGGAATTATTCAAATGGTTCTCAAAAACTCTAGATGTATTTCATTACAATTCTAATTCACTCTTCATTTTTTTCATTGTACAATGAAGAATCGTGAAAAGATGAAAGTCAAAGAATTATAAGACTTTCCTTCTAATTAATTAGAATTTTCTAAGCTATAAAAAGAATTAGTATCTATTTTCTATAAAAATAATCAAAATTATTAGCTAATATAACTTGTACCTTGTCAACCGATAACGGAAGAACGAAATCAGGATAAATCTCAATTCCTATTACAGGTAGAAAGATACAGATCGAAAGAAATAGTTTTCGCGGTCCAGAATATGAAAATTTATAGTTTGGTATATTGAATAGCTTGTATTCATAGAAAATATGACGTAACATAGACAATAAAAAAATAGGAGTTAATATCATTCCAATTGCTATTACAAAAGTAATTAACATTTTTGGCATGAAAAGATATTTTTGGTTAGTAATTATTCCAAAAAAGACTAAGAATTCTGCAACAAAACCACTCATTCCTGGTAATACAAGAGAAGCCATCGAGAAACTACTAAACATGGTAAATATAAATATTTTTTCCATTGGGATAGATATTCCCCACCATCTCGTCGAGATAAACAAAACGTATTCTATCCCAACTCGTTTCTGCTAAGAAAAAAGTGCAGCACCGATCAATCCATGAGAGAGTATTTGTAAAATGGCTCCATTGAGTCCCATGCCAGTTATAGAACCAATTCCTATAATTATGAAACCCATATGAGATACGTAAGAATAGGCAATATGCTTTTCAAAATTGCGTTGACCAAGAGATGTTGAAGCTGCATAAAAGATTTGTATTATTCCTACTATGATCAACCAGAGAGAGAATTTAGAATGAGCGTGAGCTAACAATTCCATATTGATCCGAATCAATCCATATGTTCCCATCTTTAATAAGATTCCAGCTAGAAGCATACATGTACTGTAATGCGCTTCCCCGTGGGTATCTGGTAATCATGTATGTAGGGGTATCATCGGCGATTTGACAGCATAAGCTATAAGAAAACCAAAATGGAATATTATTTCCAATGCTGCGGGATATGATTGATTAGCTAATTTTTCGAAATCTAATGTTTGTTGGTTCAAGTGATAAATCCTGTCAGTAAAATGGGTCCTATGGAAAGTCCATCGATTCCCAGTCTCCAGTGAAAATAAAAAAATATTTATCCATTTAGAATCTTCCTTCAATTGGTTTAATGGATCGTCCAATTGGAACAAAATACATAGGTCATTAGAGGGAGCTCCAGGATACATATACATATAGTATCCCTCCTATACGCCTTATTTCCTTTATGAAGGAAAATAACTCGTGATAAAGACAAGATAAATTTTGACCAGAAAACTCCGTGCTCGGGAGAAGAATAATATATTTTCTTTTCTCGAGTACGGAGCTTTCTCGGTAAAGAGGAATCAAATGATTCAAGGGGAGTTTTTTGTTACATATCAATAAGAAAGACCCATGCTGCGAGTTGTTTCATGCCATAAATAAACACGGACACTCAAAAAATCCGTTGGGCAAGCGGATTCACATCTCTTACAACCTACACAATCCTCGGTTCTTGGCGCGGAAGCAATTTGCTTAGCTTTACATCCGTCCCAAGGTATCATTTCTAATACATCCGTGGGACAAGCTCGTACACATTGGGTACACCCTATACATGTATCATAAATTTTTACTGAATGCGACATTGGGTCTATAAATTTAAGTTTTGAACACAAAAGATTTTCGATCTGATAAAATTTTAATTAGAAAATGATGGAAATCATATATTTTCTATTGTAGATACCAGACGAATCAATGATTTTAAAAAATTTCTAGAATCAATAGATTTTAAAATCTGTTTATGAGAAAGGGCCAAGATCCTTTGATTTACGTTTGAATAACCATGAAATATGAGTTGTACATACGAATCATGTTTATTTTCTTAATATTAAATATATTATATTTTCATTATATTTTCATTTTTCATATATATATATATCCTAATTTATCCTAATTTAAATTGAATTTAGTATAATTCTAGTAATTCTAAATAATCCTATTCATATTCATATAGTCATATATAAAATGTAAATTCTAAAAAAAAAAAAAAAAAAAAAATAACAAGGCTAATAATAAATAATAATAAACTCAAATAATAAATTTAATTTAAATTAACGAGTTTTTGGTTCCCGAATATCTAACTGATCCATTAATCTCTTATAACGCACTTTATTTTTCTTTGACAAATAAGTCAATAATCGTTGACGTTTTCCCAGAATTATTCGCAGACCCCTTTGTGATAAAAAATCTCTTTTGTGCAATTCTAAATGTGAAGTAAGTCTCCGTATCTTACTGGTGAAATGGAATACTTGAAATTCAACAGACCCACTATTTTCGTCTTTTTCTTCTTGTGGAATAACTGAGATAAATGAATTTTTGACCATAAAATAAATTAAAATTTTTATTTTCTGTGAATTTTACCGATCAGGAAAAATAATAAGATTTATTATGACAGTTATTTTCATCTAGTATAAATCGAAATTGGATTTCATTTATTCATATACTAATTTGTTTTTTGTTTATGTATTTATGTTTATTTGTTTTGTATATTTTATCCAATTGAAAATTGGATTTGGATATTGGATAAAAAGGGTCTGATAAATATATGCATTCACGAAATAGAACGATTTCGTTTTACTTAAACTAAAAAGATTCTGCTACTCCTAGTGAAAATGGATACACTATGAAATCAGCATCATGTGTTAGAAATTCTAATGTTATACAGTCTATATATTTCGGCTTTCATCTACAGAATATGTCACACGATATGTAGGAAATCCACTATAAAATATAAAAAAAAATATAAAAATAAAAATTTTTTAATTTTGCATTTGAATTGAATTCATTCTGAATTGTGAATACATATGTATTCTTGACATACTGAAACGACTGCTGTTATTGGTATCAAACCAATAACGATTCATACAAGCTAAATCTTCTAATCGATAATTGGGCCAAAGAAACAATTTGAATTTAATTAAATTTTTTGCATCGGTGTTAATATGCTTGTTCTGATTCAAAAATTGTCCACAGTTTTTTATTTTCTTTTCATTGCAAAATCTTGGATTTCTATCCAAAACATTCCAATTCCGTGAATTGAAACAAATTCGAATTCTAAATTCTCTCCGATGCCTAGGAGATAGAATATTTTCAGGAATAAGGAAATCATAATGATTTTTGTCTTCACTAAAAAATAAGTGGCTGTATCGTGGAATGGATTTTTCAAACCCCTCTTTCTCAATATGTCTTTTTTTTGCGTATTTTCTATTTGTTTGGTGCTTCTTCTTCTCAACCAATGAAATATCCATAGTTTGATATACAATAGATTTTCCGTCCCTTCTTATAGATAGACGAATTGGTTCAATAATAAATATTCCCTTTCTTATCAATTCTGTAAGAACTAGCTCCTTTTGAATTAGCATTTCGTCTAGATTTATTTCACCTCTTTGAATCGAGGATATGGCAATTTCCTTTGGGTTTATCAGTCTAAGTAGGAGACAATATACCCTAATATTGTTCATTATTCTTTGATTCAAGGGATCAGCCCATCTTAATTGAAAAAGGAAATATTTTTTCAAAAAGTAATCTAGTTCCGTTTGTTTTTGTTTTTTTCTCTTATATTGAGATTTTTTTTTTTTTCTACCCTTTTTAATTTCTATGTCTAATCTTGCGTAATCTTCTTCAACAGCTTTTTTATTCTTTTGTTTTCGTAGATTCGATATAAGATTTCCTTGATCCTGTTGTTCTTGTTCTTCCTGCTTGTAATTTACTAATTCAAGATCTTTTTTATTAGACGATTCATGAGGATTTTTCTTTGTATTTATATTTATTTTTTCATTTTTATTAAAATGAAAAAAGAGTGATTTGATTGGAATGATCCAAGGTTGAATCTTATATATGTTAAAAAGTTGCACAAATTCTGGGAAGAACCAAGATTCGAGATTGGATATAGTATTATGATTTGATGCAGTATCAGAGAACCCCTCTTGATGCATTCCCATGCAATCAAAAAAGTTTCTTTTTTGATTGCATGGTTTGATGTCTTGACGAACCGTAGTAGAAAAAAGATCTTTTTTTTTCATTTTTTTAAAATTTTTAATTTCAGTCTTAGTATTTTTATGAATCGTCATGCCAATATGTGCATTGGTCCAGATCTCAATATTCTTTCTAAAACAAAAATGAGGAATTCTACAATCAAAATATTTTCTATCCAAATTTATATTCCTATCAATAATATATCCTTTTTCTAGATAATTATTACTAGGTATACTTACTAATACATAAAATGATTCGGGTTTCGATGTATTGAAATGATATGGAATTTCTCGATCCCCGTTTATTTCAAATTCTAATGTTGATCCAGAAATATATGAATTAGGAGGACTTATGTATTTAGATGATAAAAGATCATATCTGTGATTTTTTTTCCATTTTTCTTTTTGACTCATAAAAGAATCCGCTGCATAGTTATTTTTTTTCATGGAATGAATGAATTGGTATTTTTGATATAAATCCAATTGGATTGATTCCTTGTTTTGGTTTTGAATCATACAGCGTTGATTGATTCTATTTCGCCATTCTTTAGTTACTAATCGAGACCATTTTTTTTGAGATGGATCGTATTGATAATGACCTTTTAACCAGTTTTTCCATTCGTTCATTACATACGAATGAATTTTATTATGTCTTGATTTGGAATCAAATATTCCGTGTATCATTATCATACAAGAGTCTTTTAATTTTTCCTTAAAAAAAGGAGAGTTTCCTTTATATTGAAATACAGGTCTCAAGCGATCCTTATTAAGTAATTGGGTTTGTGATAATTTGTAAAATACATATGCTTGAGATAGGGAAGATAAGTTCCAATAAGTATCGGAATTTGGATTCCTATTCTCAGTACTATAAGTATTTGAAAACAACTTTTTTATAGTCAAACCAAAATGAAACTTCATTGTATTTTGATTTGTTTCATCAATTCCTTCTTGTTCTTTATTTCTTTTATTGTTGTAAATGGATTTATTAAAGATATTTTTTTTTGATTTAAAGAAAAGTTGTGCATTGATCTTAGGAATGCTAATGGTACATAGTAAAATATCTATGTATATTTTTTCAATGAATGATTTTATAAAGTAGTGCGATTTACGCATTAATCGGATATTTTTCCTTTTTAAGATTTTCAAAGATTCCGGCCTTTTATTATCATAAATTAGAACTATATCTTTTTTTTTTTCTTTTTCGTTTCGTTCTATTTGATTCCTGATTTTTATTGTCTTATCAGAAAGATCTTTCATTCTTCTTTCTATTAGTGAATAATTTAACCAATTTTTTGGTCGAATTCGAACAGATGATTCGCGAAGAATCTTTTTATTTTTTTGTAAATCTTTTTCGTTTTCCTTCATTTCATATACTTTTTCTTTCCTCAACTCAAATAAAAAAATTGGATTTATTTTTTCCAATTTTTTCATTATGAGTTTGATAACTATAAATATTTTAGTGACCCATTTTGTTTTTTCTTTTCTAACTTTTATAAATATAAAGGATTTTATTCTTTCCTTCAAAAAGTTTATAACTTGTAAAATCTTATTTTTTACCCTTCTATTTCTTTTTTTGAGTTCTTTATAAATAGGTTCAAAAAAAGAAGGTCGTTTTCGGGGAGAACCAAAGGGAAGTTCTGCTTCCATTCCCCAGACTGTTAAAAAACAAAAATTTTTGTTTTTATATTTTGAATCTCCTCGATCTCTATGATGAGATCGTACCTTAGCTTTTCGCCAAGGTTTTAGACAGAAAGGATATAGAATCTTTATCTGAATGCCGTCTGTTAACCAATCTTGGGGAAATTCTGTTTCTGATAATTGAACACCATTATAGGTGCATTTAATATGCATTTCTCTATTCCATTCCTTCAAATCCTCGTACCACTCGGGGAATTGAAATAATAACATACGTAAAATATTTTTAGCTATTATAAATGAAGGCAATATAATGTATTTTCTAAAAAAAGATTGGATTACTAACATTAAACCTCTTATTGCTTGAATAAATACAAAGGTATCCCAAGCTTCTGATATTTCTATACGTTCTTTTTTATCCTTTTCTTCTTTTGTCTCTTCATTTTCAAAATGGGAATCTAAAATTTTAAATTCAGATTCTCGTTCTCTACCCATCCAATTCCTCAAAATAAGATTCTTCATTTCATTAATATGAAAAGAATAAAAAAAAGATGTTTTGTCTATACGGTCCAAAAAAAGTGGGGAATGCGCATTTACTTGAAAGAGGTCCCAAATAACTGTTTTACGTCTTTGAGCGCGCATGGATCCTTTGATTAGATTGCGACGAAAACACGATTGTTGGGAGTAACGTATCAGAGCTACCTCTTCCTCTTCCTCTTCCTCTTCCTCTTCCTCTTCCGTTTTATTATCATTTTTCTCATTGTTACTAGCATTCTTAGTACTAGAAATAGAATTGGTATTTTGATCATTATCGTTATAAATTACAACACGTTTGGCTCTTCTTGAATGAATCTCATGCTCTTCTTCTTCTAATTCTTCTTCATTTTCTTTTTCCTCTTCTTCCAACAAATCCTCGGTTAATTTGTATGACCATCTAGACACCTTTTTACTGACTTCTTCTATTTTAATTCCAATATCTTTCTTTTTCTTTGTTTTTTGATCTTTTGTAATTACATCGAATACAAATTGCAAAGATTTTGCTTGACTTTCTGAATCAATTATTTTTGCTTCTGTCAATAAAGGACATTTTTCAAAATTTAAAATGTGTCCGCACTCAGAAGATAATTCATCAATTGAGATGAAGGACTTTTCCGTTTTTTTTAAAAATGATTGACGGTAAATTCCTAAGGAATCATTAAGAAGTAGATCATGAATCTTATTTATCCAAAAAATTTCTACTAAATCTTCTGTATTTGTATAAGTAATTAAATGATTCATGATTGCATGTGAATAGAGTTTTTTTCGTGTTCCTCGACAAGGTCCGTTGAAAAAAGGATCATATGCTTTTGGCAAGCATTTTTTTTTATTCTCATCATCGCATAATATGGTTCTTTTTTCAAGCCTATCCAGACTAGGAGATCCCTCATTTTTTTCTATAATTTTTATTCGATTTATCAATTCATTATTAAAATTTAACTTTTTTTTTTCATTGGTATAAATCCAAGAATTAGAAAGATTTTCGT